TTATATATAATATATCTAAAAAAGTTCTGATATTATCTTGAAAAATTCAAAACATAGACTAGTAATCTTTGACGAACAAGATAAATAATCTTTTTTTCTTTCGACACAAGAAAGAGATGTGGAAAATTCCTTTTCTTGTGTCGAATACTAGGAAGATTAATAATTGTCCCTATAATTTTGTGTTCCACGCATTTATCCGTTCTATTCCCCGCTTACTTATGTCTAGTATCTAGTTGAATTTCATTCAATTAGAATAGAAAACACTATTAATGAATTTTATGACATTGAAATGTGATAATAGTAACATAATCATACCACCCCAAATTGGATTAAAAAAAAAAGTAAAAAGTCTTCTTCACAATCTACATACTATGACTAGGAATGCGGTACAAGGAATTCCCGACATCTCGTAGAAAAGAGTATAAAAAAGCAAAAGGCTTTTCATAATGTCCATTTTTTATCATAAAGAGTCGTCAAAAAAATTTTTGTTCTTTTTACGTTATGAGCTCAATGTCGATAAATCCGCGAGTCTAGAAATTCATTTCTGACAATTGAACCTTCTCAAACTGTTTCTTTTTAAGAACCAAAAAGATTTGTGCCAAAATAACAGATGCCAAGAAGAACAAAAGGCCTTGGACACGTAAGGGATCTTGAAGTACTATTTCTGCATCTCCCTGACCAAATCCGCCCACATTAGGATTACTCGTCAACGGTTGATCCAATTTGATAGATTCGCCTTCTGAAACAAGAAGTTCTGGCCCTGGAGGGATAATATCAACCACTTGACGTCCATCCGATGCATCCGCTATGGTTATTTCATAACCCCCTTTTTCTTTTCGTATTATTTTATCTACTATACCTGCTGATGTAGCATTATAAACTGTATTGTTACTTTTGCTCCCGTCGGGATAAATCTGACCCCTTCCCCTGTTTCCGCCTACGTATATAGGATATTTTAAGAAGTGAACCTCTTTCGTAGTAGCGGGGTCCGGGGAAAGGATAGGAAAGGTGATTTCACTATATTTCTGACCAGGAACGGGGCCTATCACAAGAATATTTTTTTTATTGGGGCGATAGCTCTGAAAAGACAGATTGCCTATCTTTTCTTTCATCTCGGGGGAAATCCGATCGGCAGGAGCTAATTCAAAACCCTCTGGTAAAATAAGAACAGCCCCTACATTCAAAGCACCCTTTTTACCATTAGCAAGAACTTGTTTTAGTTGCATATCATAAGGGATTCGAACAACTGCTTCAAATACAGTATCTGGAAGTACCGTTTGTGGAACTTCAATATCCACGGGCTTATTAGCTAAATGGCAATTGGCACATACAATACGACCAGTCGCTTCTCGTGGATTTTCATAACCCTGCTGTGCAAAAATGGGATATGCACTTGAAATGGATGGCCGAGTTATGATATATATCATGAGCGATACGGAAATGGATCGATTAATTTGTTCCTTTATCCAAGAAAAAGTCTTTATAGTTTGCATGGTCAAACCATTGAGCCCAAAAATGTCTACAATAAATTTGGTAGGTCGCTAACCTAGTTCCCTATCCGCAATTCTGCTATTTACTGGAATAATTTTACTGGAATAAATAATATTAATATTTAATATATAGAATAAATCTTTGGGATCTTTGGGATGGGTAGAAATATAAAGAGTAAGTATGATTTTACATGCTTTGCTTCTGTACAACTACAAAGTAAGAAACGTTAGAATTGAATTGGATTAATATCCGTCGATCCTTTTTTAATCATTCATTGAATGATAAATCACTACAAGTGACGGAGAAACACGATTTAAATAACGAAAAATCCAAAATTTAAATAGAGTATCTAGAATGACTGGAAAAGTAGAGACAAGACCAGATATAATTTGATCATTATGAGCAAATCCAAAATCTTTGTAGACAAAGCCAATCATTAGTTCCCAACCGTGGGGCGAATGGAATCCGATACATAAATCTGTTAATAAAAGAATCGAAAAAGCTTTTATTGTGTCACTTAAGTTATATAGGAATTCCTGAGCCCAAGAGTTAAGAATAACAAGTTCTTCATTACCCAAAATAGAATAACCGCTTAGAATAACGAAACAGATTATATTTGTCGAGAAGTGCAAAATCGTATGAATATGATCCTCATTGTGTATCTTGATTAATTGGAGCGTTTCTTTATGGATTCCTATACGAAGGTTTTGTAGATGTGTCTCCGAGTATTCCTTGATCATTTCCTCCAAAAGAAGGATTTCCTCCAATTCTATGAAATTTTCTAGAATATTCTTTTCTTGAATATCATTCAAAAAAATTTCAGATTGACTAGTATTCCACCAATAAGTAACCCAAGATTCCAGACATTTATTAAATGATAGAGAAATCCACCAGGGCAAAAATACTATAGATGCAAGATATAAAAGAGGGGTGAATGCTTTCTTTTTTGACATTTTTTCATTTCATTTTTAATGAACCGACCTCATTAGTTGACTCTACGCCATCCAATATTTCTCTCATGCATGAGTTCTATTACAAAGTATCGAACTTATTAATCTATTCGCTGTTTTTTATTTGTGATTTCGGAGTTAGTCTTTGAATGTAGAAAGAATACAGAAATAGATTAAGAATACACTTCGAATTCAAAGAATTAACAAAAAAATATTATATTGTTTCCAGATATAGTAATTGGTCAAATTCGAAGCAAGTATCCCCCTTTCGACGAATCGATGACTGCCTGAAAGAACCGCTTTATTTAAGTAATGAATATTCTTTTCTATCATTATATCAATATAAAATATCTTATATTTTTAAAAAATTTCACTGACTACTCATAGTCCGGAATAAAAAAATTTATGTTTTTCGAAATGCTTTGATATAAAATAGAAAGTATGAATCCATTTTTTCGATTTGTTACTTATTTTTTTTTGTTATTGAATTAAGTTGTGTAGATTTCCATACACATAAAAGACCACAAAAATAGTTTTGTTTTGTGGTTGTTACGTTACGTATACGTCTTCTTTGACTAGAATGAGCGTTATGAAGAAACTTCAGTTAAGTTATGGTATAGAAAAGGGGGATTCTTTAGTTTTTCCTTCCTGCTGAGAAAGCATTCATTCTCTCAGCTCATTTCTCAAAATACTTCAATCGGTACACGCAAGAAATAGGCCAATTCGGCAGCTTTTTGTTCGATTTCCCGTGGAGTAACATTCTCATCCGTACGAGTCAAGGGAATGGCCCCCTGGCCTCTGATATCCATATAAAGGACACGGCGAGCATAAATACCCTCTTTAACTTCTATTCTGACGGACTGAATATCCTTTATAAGGAATCGGAGGAAGATGCGACGATTTTTTCCAGGGAATCCCCAACGAAAAATACACACCATTCCTTCTTTTCTATCGAATCGATCATAACCACCCCCTACATTCCACGAAATTGTGCACCACAAATAGGAGCTAATAAAGAGACCCGCGATCCCATAGAAAGACATCACAATCCCTTGTGGAAAAAAAAGGATTTGCTGAGACGGAAATAAAGATATCAAGTTTCTCCCAAGATAACTGGAAGTTCCAACCAATAAGAATCCTAATGAACCTAAAAAAAGGATAATGGCCCAGCATAAATTACTTGTTTTTCGCGACCCCGTTATAGGTTGTATCCATATATGTTCTGATCGACAACTCATACTTGATCTGGTTTCGTTTTATTGGAATTGAGAGAATACCCTAGACTTTACTCTTTTTGTTTCCGAAGTAACTCTCATCAACTAGTACTTAGTTTGATGTAAACCTTTAAGAGTAATTTATCAAGTTGGTTAGATCTAAAATAAAAACATACCCTTCGTATGATCCCATCGATATATATATATAGATATATATATAGATGTACCGATTTTACAGTTCAGCCATCTGGCGATCCTGAGATTTTTTCAAATAGATAGAATTCCTTTACCCCCATATCATCTTTCTACAGGTCAAAGAGCCCCTTTCGACGGAAGCGCCGCATGTTATACCTTCTTACAATAAATAGGTAAATAGGTATCTGCGTTATAATACAAGTCTTAGTTTTGAAAAAAAAATGGATGAGAGTTGGGCCCATCAGATCTAAACAGTCTTATTTTTTTGAACATGAAGAAATAAAGAAGCCATTGCCATTGCCGGAAATACTAAGCCTACTAAAGGCACCAAAACAGAGGGAAAGTCGAAAGTTGTCATATAAAGGATACCTCAATTTACTATTTGTACCTGTTATTATTTATAAAGATATCTTATCTTATTAAGTAATTAGAATAAATAATAATAAATTATAATTAATAATATATTAGAATTCAAAGTTTAATTAGTATATATCTAAGTGAGTATAGAAGGTACAAAATTTGGATTCTATATACATACGTAAGACGTAGAACAAAAATTTTTTATTTTCCTATAATTTAACGAAAAAAAGAATTCACTTTTTTTCTTGTTGATAGAGGCCTCTTAACTGAATTAGTAATCAAGAATATAGATAAAAAAGAGTTATCCGCTACTTTTGATTCTTTTTACAATTTAGATCTTATGTCAACAAAGAAACCCCATTCATATTAGTTTTACTTGGATTCTGATAAACTAACTACTTGTTTGCTACAAATAAAAAAGGAACTTAATGCTCTATTGAATTTTGATTCAAGGGAAAGAAAGCGTGGAACTGAAATAACTCACTCAGAACGCTTTTTAAAGGATTACGTGGTACGATTAGATCGAATAAGCCCTTCTGGAATAAATATTCAGCCGCCTGTGAACCTTCAGGTACTGTTTTATTCAATGTTTGTTCAATTACTCTTTTACCCGCAAATGCAATATAGGCGTTGGGTTCGGCAATAATGATATCTCCCAACATACCAAAACTAGCAGTCACCCCCCCTGTAGTAGGAGATGTAAGAATTGGTACATAGAATAACTTTTTATTTGATTGATAATCATATAAAGCAGAAGATATTTTAGCCATTTGCATTAAACTCAAACTTC